TTGAGAATACGGTTAAACGACCGATGGTTAACGGTGGCTCTTATGAGCGGTTTTGCTAGAATAAGTAATAATGAGATCATCATTTTAGGAAATGGTGCGGAAATTAGTACTGACATCGATTCACAAGAAGCTCAACAAACTCTTGAAATAGCTGAAGCTAACTTGAGTAGAGCTGAGGGTAAGAGACAATCAATTGAGGCAAATCTAGCTCTCAGACAAGCTAGGACACGAGTAGAAGCTGTCAAAGTGATTTCCTATTAGTAGTCAATACATTCAATCAAAATCAAAAGAATTCTTTATTATACACTACACACTATATCTTGATTCCACAAATTGAACACAATGAAGTCTAATTTGAGATTAATCTGATGATATAAAGAGGATGGGTAGAAAAACTTATTAGATACCATGGAATCCGGTATCTAATAAGTTCTACCTACTATTGGATTTGAACCAATGACTCTCGCCATATGAAAGCAATACTCTAACCACTGGGTTAAGTAGGTCATTTATCACCACAAAAAGGGTCTCCGTCGCTTCGATGGATTATAGGTAAAATATTTTTTCTAAGCAATATAAATATCTTATCAGTAAACATAAATGGATCAGAGAGTTATCATGTGGGATTATGGGATACCCTTATTGACTTCTTGACAAGAAATTGTCTCTATGTTAAAATGGTTATGACAAGGGCTATAGCTCAGTTAGGTAGAGCACCTCGTTTACACGTGCGCCAATGTTTTTCAAGGGAGCCTTTTATGTAATGACTATAATTTATATTTTTGAGAAGTAGATGTCTTACTCCGTAGATTCAAGAGAACAAGAGAAACATAGCCTGACAGATTTGGTTTGATCCGATTCAGGTGCAAATTCCGGTGCCAAATCAAATAGAACCTGCCATTGTAAGGTAAATGCCCAGTCCATTCAATGCCAGGCATAATGAGTATAAGGATCTCACAAAAGAACCTCTTTTTGTCCTATGAGCTTTGAGGTGTATGAAGTCTCATATTTGACTCTTGCAGCGGAGCAATAGAGACTGCATTTCACTTAGGTTGATCTAGGCCGAAGGCAGACCTAAATAAAGGTCACCCCTCTTTGAAACACTTTGGTATTGCTCCTATATCAGGATACAAATAATGAATCAGAGCACATGGAACCATCTCATTATCTTCTTATCTTCCTATAAAGACAAAATATGGTGGACTAACTGATATTTACATCAGTTGATGAAAAAGACCAATGCAACAAAATGCATGTTGGGTCTTTGAAACAGTTCGAATCATTTCGATAATAATAAGTTTTCTCTGTTTTACCGAGAAAGTATAAGGTTCGAGTCCGTATAGCCCTAATACATTTCATTTTCGTTTTTTTATAGAAATTTGAGTAGTAGTAGGAACAATAAAATAAACACAATAATTCATTCCAACAGAACCAATTTATATTTGTCAAATCTTAGATCAAATATCCATCTCTTCATCCACTTTCATGAATGAATTACATATGATATTTCTTATGATCTTTTTCTTATTTTTTTTTTAATTGAATTTCAAATCTTCATTGAAAATTTCATTTGTAATTTATTTAATATCTTATTTACTATAAGATAATTAAGATATTATCTAATATAATATAAGTATAAGAATAAATAGAATAGAAAAGAAAAATAACTAAGTATAAGAGCATGCTATGTCTACACATCATATATAGAAATAGAATCAAAAGTAGAAAAAAAGAAAAATAGAAGTGGGATAACATTAGATGAATGTTGAAATAAGATATGTCCTACAGCAAACAAACTCTCAACTATGCGGCTTTATTTTATCAAAATAATTTTCTTGTTTTATCTAATAAGTTCTAGATGATTTGATAATTCCAATTCAAATGGAATAATTAAGCCTATTCAAAATTCATAGGAGTACTTTTATGTTTCTGCTTCACGAATATGATATTTTCTGGGCATTCCTAATAATATCAAGCGTTATTTCTATATCGGTATTTGTCATTTTTGTAATTTTAGCCCCGATTAGGGAAGGTCCAGAAAAGCTTTCTAGTTATGAATCAGGTATAGAACCCATGGGGATGCTTGGGTACAATTCCAAATTCGTTATTACATGTTTGCTCTAGTTTTTGTTTTTTTTGATGTTGAAACGGTCTTTCTTTATCCATGGGCAATGAGTTTTGACGTATTGTGGGTGTATCTGTATTTATAGAAGCTTTTAGAAGCTTTCATTTTTGTGCTTATCCCAATTGTAGGTTCAGTTTATGCATGGCGAAAAGGAGCGTTGAAATGGTCTTAGCTTAATATTTAGACAATCAAAAGAAAAGGGAAGCAAAGTATGACGATGACATTGAAACAGTTATGAATTTGGTTGAGTTTCCATTACTTAACCAAACAACCCCCGATTCAATTATTTCAACTACATCAAATGATCTCTCAAAATTGGTCAAGACTTTCCAGTTTATGGCCGCTTCTCTATGGCACCAGTTGTTGTTTTGCAGACCTTATTTTAACAGCCGGAACAGTCACAATGAAAATGGCTCCCTCTTTAGTAAGATTATATGAGCAAATGCCCGAACCAAAATATATCATTGCTATGGGAGCCTGTACTATTACAGAAGGGACGTTCGTTCAGTACTGATTCTTATAGTACTGTTCGCGGAGTTGATAAGCTAATCCCTGTGGATGTCTATTTGCCAGGCTGTCCGCCTAAGCCGGAGGCAATTATAGATGCTATAACGAAACTTCGTAAGAAAATATCCCGAAAGATATTTGAAGATAGAACTGTGTATTAACAGGAGAATCGATGTTTTACTACTAATCACAAGTTTTACTTTCGACGCAGTACTCATACTGGAAATTATGATCAAGGATTACTCTATAAATCACCATATACTTCAGAGATACTTTTTGGATTTGGAAAAAGATTTCAAATCCAAAAGGTCAGTATCTTCCTACGAATTAGTGAATCAGACAGAATTCCTTTGTGCAGAATAATAAACAGTGGGTAAATCATTAAAAATTTCATTGTCAATGTGAAATATTCATACAAATAAAAATGTGGGGGAGATGAAGAAGATGCAGGTTCGTTTATCTGATTGGCTAGTCAAGTATGAGCTAATTCATAGATCTTTAGGCTTTGATTGCCGAGGAATACAAACTTTACAAATATTTACAAATAAAAACCGAGGATTTGGATTCCATTGCTGTCATTTCATATGTATATGGTTACAATTATTTACGCTCTTGGTGTGCCTATGATGTAGCACCGAGCAGATTTTTAGCTAGTGTGTATCACCTTACAAGATACGGTATGATATAGATAAACAAGAAGGGGTATGCATAAAAGTATTTGCTCCCAGGAGTAATCCTCAACCCCGTCAGTTTTCTGGATTTGGAGAAGTGCTTATTTTCAGGAACGGGAATATTATGATATGTTGGTAATTTCTTATGAGAATAATACTCGCCTTAAACGTATCTTGATGCCTGAAAGTTGGATAGGCTGGCCTTTACGTAAAGGCTATATTACGCCCGATTTCTATGAAATCCAAGATGCTCATTGATTGAAATTGAAATGAAATCTGGAGTCGTGTCGTATAAGTAAAAAAAGGATTTTTTATCATTCAATGAGCATCTTGGCATTCCCCTTCTAGATGAAACAGAGTAACTGTACTTTCATTCTTATTGTGGAGGGGCTAAACTTAAACTAAAAAAAGAAAAAGAGGCTCTCTTTGCTATTCCCCAATTGGTAAGATATCATAGAATATAAATTTCGTATGAGCAGAAACAATAGGATGACTCAAAAGAATTCTGCAGTGACAAAAAAATAGTAAATTAGAAAGAAAAGATAGAAGAAACAAAATGAAGAAATACAAAATGAGAAGAATCGGAGTTTATTTGTGCTGTGTCTTAAATACATCCTTTATATTCCTATCCTTCCACTCTTTTATTGAATCCTTTTATCTAATTTTTCTAATTTTTTTTAGCTCTTTTTATCTATGAGATATATACGAAAATTTCACATGCTTTTGGAATAAAAAAAGTATGAACAGAGAGAAAAAAATACAAATGAAAAATAAAGTAAAGAATATCTATCCGATACATTCAGATACATTATTCACGTGTCAGGAACCAGATTTGAACTGGTGACACGAGGATTTTCAGTCCTCTGCTCTACCAACTGAGCTATCCCAACCATTTCCTGTGCATCATCCTAGCAGAGTACTTATATCTATGTCAATGAAAAGAACTCAAAAATAGAATATTAACAAATTGGCCCTAGCCCCCTGAATCTTTTAGATCTTCAAAAAGAAGACTTTCTTTGTAAATGAAAGGAAAAAGATATGGACTATAAATGATTCAATAACGGAGATTCCTTGAACATATATGTTCATAGCATATTATACATAACAAATGAGATTGGATTGGAAGAAGATACGAGGATTTCTATTCGGATCCATTTGTGAAAGAACAGAGTGAATGAAATGAGAAGGATATTTCATTTTGTTTAAACTGAGCCGCCGATGAAAAAAAAAAGAAAGAGGATGAGGATAAATAAAGAGCGAGGGAGTAAAATGGGCTTTTTATTGGGAATAGAGGGACTCGAACCCTCACGATTTCAAAATTCGACGGATTTTCCTATTACTATAAATTTCATTATTGTCGGTATTGACATGTAAAATGGGACTCTCTCTTTATTCTCGTTCGATTAATCTTAAAAAGATCTATCAAACCCTGGAATGAATCATTTGATCACTGAATATTTGAATTCAATTATTTTGTCAACTTCAATAGGAATTGATTCACAATAACTCTTCAATTTTTCATATACTCTTTTTTTGATTTCTATCATTCTAATTAATAGGGAATAGAAATAGAGTATTTCTATAGATCCTTATCTCATACTATTACTTATTTTAATTATTTTAATTTTTAATTATTTTAATAGTAATATAAATAAGTAAATAAGAAAGAAATAAAGAATATAGAAATATCATCCTATTCTTTCAGAATAAAATTCTACTATTCTATAATTTCTATTATTCAAAATTCTAGATTAATTAGAATAATATAATTCATAAATATATAGATTCTTTTCTTAATCTAATTCTTAATAGAATCTATTAAAATATAAATAAAATATAGAATGAATCTAATAAGAATAGAAAGAAATAGAAATATACTTAGATATTAGTAATATCTAATAGAAATAATATCTAATAGAAAGAAATATAAGATTTTGGTTTTGATTAATCGTTTGCTATGTCAGTATGTATGCGTACGTATTAGATATATAAGGTTATCCTTTCTGTCATTTCGATAGAAGGATTTTAGCTACTAACGTAACATATTCAATTTCATTCGTTAGAACAGCTTCCATTGAGTCTCTGCACCTATCCCTTTTTCTTCTCATTTTCCATCGTTTTTCTCTCAAAACAAAGATTTGGCTCAGGATTGCCCATTTTTAGTTCCAGGGTTTCTCTGAATTTGGAAGTTATCACTTAGCAGGTTTCCATACCAAGGCTCAATACAATCAAGTCCGTAGCGTCTACCAATTCCGCCATATCCCCCCTTTCCTTTGAGACAAGGATCCAGTTTGAATTCCACCCGCCTCTTTCATTTATCTTGGCACTATTGAATTGATTAGGTAATGATTCCTATATTGAAAAAGTGTATGCTTTTATCTTTTATTTTCTTTTTTTACCCAACCTCTATTCTATATTCTATCATTTTATCTCTCCTATTTGTTTCAATACGAAATTATTCTATCATTGATGTATCCGCAATTCAATAATGGATAGATATATCCCACATATATATATGTCTCTTCTACTCCTTCATTTTTACACTGCCACTTGTAATAGTGGAACGGTCTATATTCATTCTTTTTTCATTTAAAATTCTAATTTCATTGATATATTGAGATATATTTATATTTTATATATCTTATTTTTATATTCTTATATTCATATTTTTATATTCATATTTTATATTCATATATATGAATATAGAATTGAATTTCTATTTCTATTTAGATATCTAATTTATCTAGATCTAAATAGTTTTCTTTTCTATTTTATAAGATTTATAAGAAGAATTACTAGGTAATAGCTAAGATCCAATAGTTTCCTATATTCCTATACACTATTGCTCTTATATCCGCCCGCTTAGCTCAGAGGTTAGAGCATCGCATTTGTAATGCGATGGTCATCGGTTCGATTCCGATAGCCGGCTCTTTTTCTTTATCAATCCCTTTCTTTCCATGATTGAAAATATCTACTCTTGCTTTCTCTAAATGTCGGGTCACCAATCTATTATGTCATGATAACTTGCAGTTATAGCTACGAAGAAAAAAGTTTACTAGAACAATTAGATCTCTACAGAAGAAATTGGAAAACGTAACCTTCGCTTGAATTTCCTAAATTTCCTATATATACAAGAAATCCAATTTGTAGGACTTTAGTAAATTGAGTTTTGCTTTGCTAATCTTTTAGTTCAGTCTGAATTTATATTTTTTTGTCAAATGAAATTGAATCAAAAAGGAGCCTTTATATGTCTCGTTACCGAGGACCTCGTTTCAAAAAAATACGCCGGCTGGGGGCTTTACCGGGACTAACTAGTAAAATACCCAGATCCAGAAGTAATCTTCAAACCCAATTGCGCTCTGTAAAAAGATCACAATATCGTATTCGTTTAGAAGAGAAACAGAAATTGCGTTTTCATTATGGTCTGACAGAGCGACAATTACTTAAATATGTGCATATTGCTGGAAAAGCCAAAGGATCAACAGGCCAGGTTTTACTACAACTACTTGAAATGCGTTTGGATAACATCCTTTTTCGATTAGGTATGGCTTCGACCATTCCTGGAGCCAGACAGTTAGTTAACCACAGACACATTTTAGTTAATGGTCGTATAGTGGATATACCAAGTTATCGTTGCAAACCTCGAGATATTCTTACTACGAAGGATAAAGAAAGATCAAAAGCTCTGATTCAAAATTCTCTTGTTTCATCCCTCCACGGGGAATTGCCAAACCATTTGACTATCGATTCCTTACAATATAAAGGATTTATAAATCAAATAATAGATAGTAAATGGATTGGTCTGAAAATAAATGAGTTGTTGGTCGTAGAATATTATTCCCGTCAGACTTGATTCTAACAAAAATAAAAAAGCAAGGTTCATACCAATCTTAACTCCTTTCGCTGAAGTCAATAGAGTACCTCGTGCCCTGTCTCATTCATGTATCAAAAAAGGATAATAGGATTCTTTTAATTCTTTTTTCAATATCAATACGATATTTCTATTTGTATTTGACCTATCACAGGGATGAATTAGGGGTATATAATTTATATGAAATATATTCAATAAGTAAATTAAGTAAATAAAGGTCTTACCGTTAGAATAATGATATAAGTTCTTATTTTATTTAATACATTGTAGTCGGTAACATTGATGAATGAAAATAAACGGAGAGAGGGGGATTCGAACCCTCGGTAAACAAAAGTTTACATAGCAGTTCCAATGCTACGCCTTGAACCACTCGGCCATCTCTCCTACAGAATGTTATTCTTCACCAAAATCCGAATGAATAGCGAGTCCTTCATCTTAATTGTAGTACATGTATAACCGCCTGATGGTTCCATAAGAAGAAATTACTTTTCCAATTTACTATTTATCAACAACGACTTCTTTCATCAGCTAACCCATGGAATTCATGAATCGTCCGATGAATTTTTCTATATCAATTGTATAATGTGGCACATAAACGTTATGCAAACAAAAAGAGATGGTTACTTTATTTGAATTTGATTTTATCATGGAATGATTATTCCATTCTTTTCCTTTTTGTATCATAACCAAATCAAAGATTATCAATTTATCAAAATACATAGGAAACTTGGTTATTCAACTTAGATGAAATAGTAAAAGTTATTGGTATACTACGAAATTGGAATGAAATCTAATCTGATTCAACTATTTCATTTCATCTTTGTACAAAAAGGGGATGCCACATTTTTTTCAATTAGTCTGTTTTTATTTTATTTTGTACTGTACAATTCCTTTTTTTGTGGGATCATTTTCCCCGAAGGGGGATGATAAGAATTATAGAATGAATTGCTAATTATGCCTAGATCTCGAATAAATGGAAATTTTATTGATAAGATCTCTTCAATTGTAGCCAATATATTATTACAAATAATTCCGACAACTTCAGGAGAAAAAAAGGCATTTACCTATTACAGAGATGGTGCGATTTGATTTTTTCTTGTTTTTTTACCTCTTGGTTTTACGAAAAAAAGAACGTAGTTAGGAATAGAAAAAAAACAAATTAGTGGAAGAAACCTACGCTTGATGAAGGTGAAGTTTAGAGATAGAGCAATTCCTTCTGTCGTGTATCCTCGATTGATGTAGCCTTAGATGCTTCAATTATCGATTTTAGTATTGAGCAAAAGGTTACATCTATAGGTTCTGTATTGGAGGTCAATACTACTTCATTTAGTACCAATAGGTGGCATCGGGGAAAAAGCACTAAACCTAGGAATCAACAACACAAAAACTTTGTTATAAAGAACCCTTTTCCTTATCGGTATCGGGACTCAAAAGAATGGTTAGGAAAACAAAGATCCATCTCATTCGTACTTTTTGTACCCGTATAACCATCAAAGATCGTTGAAGTGACTAATTCCTGGAAATCGTAAGCATTGAGTACAAAGAAATCTTTGGAGTTACCTTTTCAATCTAGCACTAATATGATTGGTGTTAAGAATAAACCTCTTGTGGGAAGGTTGGCTAGCAATTTCTTGTAAAAATACCAACTCCCTTCAGTTCATAATGAGACTAGTGAGATTTTGATTACATGAATTATCCCTCTTAGTACTATGCACAGAAGGGAGGAGCCATATGAGATGAAGATCTCACGTACGGTTCTGGAACGGAGATTCCTTTACTAGAATGAACGACCGTAACGGATGTCGGCTCAATCCGAAGGAAATTATGCAGAAGCTTTACAGAATTATTATGAAGCTACGCGACCAGAAATTGATCCCTATGATCGAAGTTATATACTCTATAACATAGGTCTTATACACACAAGTAACGGAGAGCATACAAAAGCTTTGGAATATTATTTCCGAGCACTAGAACGAAATCCATTTTTACCACAAGCTTTTAATAATATTTTAATAATATGGGATAAAAAAGTGAGAAATCAACTTATGTAATAGAGTTAATCTACTAAAGTATTGAGCAGCGGTGTAGCATCAGATCCCAAAGATAATAAGTTCTTTTTTCTTAACGGAGGGAGGTCTTTTTTAAAGATTCTATATATATAGAAATCTCATATACCATATATGAAACATGAAACCGAGATAGTTACCTTTCAGAAAATTTTAACGATATTGGGGGATATTTATGCTTCATTCTTCTGAAGGTGGGATAAAAGAGAAAACTAATAATTGATCCAAATTAGAATTGGAAACTTATGCAATAAGCATCTTCTGGTTAACCCAAGAAAAAATAGAATAGATTGATGAGAAATTGAATTTGGTTAGCATAGGATAGATTAAGAGAAGATGGGACGCAAAAATAATTGATTGCTGAGCCGTATGAGGTAGGAAACTCTCAAGTACGGTTCTAAGGGAGGAAATTTACTAACCTATTCCGACCGGGGAGAACAGGCCATTCTACAAGGCGATTCAGAAATTGCGGAGGCTTGCTTCGATCAAGCTGCTGAGTATTGGAAACAAGCTATAGCGCTTACTCCAGGGAATTATATTGAAGCACATAATTGGTTAAAAATAACGAGGCGTTTTGAATAAGACCATTCTATTATCTTTTTTTTTTGATCCAGCAATCAGATTAAATAAATGGTTCCTATGAGAAGATCCAATCAAGAATCTTATTATATCCCTTCTTTATCAATTTATAAAATCATTTAATTTTGTACATTTTCTACGGTATCTCATAAGGAGAAATGCTACAGATACCATATAGCAT